TGTTTTTGCATTAATTGCGACTTCCTCAGTGTTAGTAATTAGTGTACCCCTTGTATTTGCTTCTCCTGATGGTTGGTCAAATAATAAAAACGTTGTATTTTCCGGTACATCATTATGGATTGGACTAGTCTTTCTGGTAGCTATTCTGAATTCTCTCATTTCTTAAATTTGTTTAGTATTTAGTATTTAGTAGCCCGATACAAAATAAATAAGAAGGCCATTTCTTCGAAAAAATTGGAATTGTGAGACGCATTAAAATGCAATTTGCGTTCCGAATTGCTACCTCCTCTCTTTCATTATTATGAAATTCCATTGCCATTAGAATATTGATTGACAGACAATAAAAAAAAAGAAAACTCTAATATAATAGAAAATGAAACGGTCGACCCAGACATAGACGGTCGACCCAGGCGGATATACCCTATAAAATATATCCCGTAGCGAGCGTAGTTCAATGGTAAAACATCTCCTTGCCAAGGAGAAGATACGGGTTCGATTCCCGCCGCTCGCCAGCTTAATTTAGTAAGGTACTATGATAAAAAATTTAGTCTAGTTGACTACTTAACTACTTATATTAAATTAAGTAGGTGTTAGTCTAGTACCGTATCCCTTACTATCTTACCCTTCTTTTGCACCCCACTCAAAAAAAAGGGGGCTCCGGAGGCGGGAATCGAACTCGCCAACAGGGCTCCCTAAATTGGGGATTCACCGAGACAAACAACTGGCAAACTGCTTTTAAAGGGAAGGGAGGTAGACTGTGCCTTTCTTTCATTTCTTTTTTCTTTTCTGCAGGGTAGGAAGGAGCCTTGAGAGTTCTTCTTGTAGGGGCAAGTGACTTCGCAAACTGCTCCATTTGGCCCTTTAGGGCCGGGAACTAATGAATAAAAAAGGGTTGGATACCGCCCAGCCCAGCCCTCTACCATATCTATACAAATAGAATAGTCCTTTTTTTTATACAGACTGCTAAGTGCGGAGACGGGAATCGAACCCGTGACCTCAAGGTTATGAGCCTCGTGAGCTACCAAACTGCTCTACTCCGCTCTGGAGGGACGGAAACTGGTGGACGAAAAAGGTTGAATACAGGACTCTACCATGTCTAGACAAATAGAATAGTCCTTTTATACAGAATGGAGCGGGTAGCGGGAATCGAACCCGCATCGTTAGCTTGGAAGGCTAGGGGTTATAGTCGACGTTGGTTGATTAGTTTTAACGTCTCTAATTCAAAACCGAACATGAAATTTTGATTTCATTCGGCTCCTTTATGGATATTCTCACCACTTAACATCTATGTCAGCTTTTCTATCTGAATGGAACCAAAGCTCTCCGCTTTCTAGATGATCCCTATAGAGTAGGAGATAGAAATTCTACTAAATCTATCTAATCTACTTACTTCGTTCCCTAATTTCATTCAAGAGATCCTGAGGAAAAGAATTAGGTTTCCACCGAGCTGAAACAATATGCTGATGGTTCTAGTAAACCAAAACTACCGTTTTTTAGCTATTTGGCTTCCATTTCCTTTTTTAACAAAAGAAGATTTAGTTACGATTGGAAATAAACTTTTTTGTATCTTCATCCATAGATCCTTTACTCATATTTTTAAAATTGGAATACTTAATCCAATGCAAAATTATGCTTCGCGACTCTGTACTCATAATCCAATTTGTATTTTGGATGCAATTTCAATTAGTTTTTGGGTACAAATCGCGAGAATGTATATTCTTCCTCAATATGCTATTGAGAGGAAAAGGATTAAATCCTTTATAAGAACTAAAGTTTTCATCGGAATATAAAAAACTTAAGGACGCCTTAAGTATATCATTTCAAATTAAGTTATTAATAGAACGAATCACACTTTTACCACTAAACTATACCCGCTACATGTAGATTATGATACCAACGCTACCCTTTGTCAAGGGTAGCCATTCGAGAAGGAGGCTAATTCCCCCTTATTGAATCAAATGGAGAAGGTTCATGACAGTGAGCTGTTGGTACTTCGATCGCGGGCCTTTACTTTAGCTTTAGGGTTTAGATAGCCCCTCTGGGATGTAAAATATATCTCTTCTCACCATCCCCATAGTGTATGAGACAAATGTATGCATTTCGATTAGGGTCGTATTCTACGGTTACGACTACAATGATCATTATTTGTTTTGCGAGGACGTAAGTGTGCCAGACTGCTCTAAGGAATAGTTTGATTATTCCTACAATATACACTAGGAGATATAGGGAGCAGCACTGCCCCCATAAATCCCTTTCTTCCTTTTCTTTTTTGTTCAATTCTGAACAAAGAAATTGGGGAAGATGTTTTCTTTCTTGCCCCACTTATCATGAAGTCCGAGCCGTAGAGAAAGAGTGAGATGCATTTTTAAAATTCATCATAGACTTTCCCTATGGCTTGAGAGAAGCAAGAAACAAAGAGTCGTAACTTAAACGGAGAAGCGGACAGGACCCGACGGATTTACCTGATGTAAAGAAGATCCTAAATGTCTCTGGTTAGTCGATCCTCTCCATTTACCAATTTCTTCTCCTCTTTTCCACTCAATTCTAGTTTATTAGATTCTTGTTTAAAAGAATCAAAGAAGATGAATAGAACTAAGAACACATAAAAAAGAACATAGAGGACCAAGACCATTACCAAATGTTCCTCCCAAGAATCATATTGGGTATCTGTTCCCTTCCTTTTCCCGCTAGGATCGGGAATCTTATATTTTCCATATCCATATACCATCGAACCTTTAGGGTTCCAGAATCCTCCTTTTTTCCTAATCTTCGGAAACAGAAAACCCATAGCCAGGAGGAGTTAGGTATGTAGGGTATGGTTTATTATTTTTTGTTGGGCAGGCAGTAGAATAATTTTTATACTCTGCAGTATAAATTCGACTGCCCACTTTTTACAAGCAAATTGTTGCTAAAACTCCAACATAGTTTGTTCAAAATGCACCAACCAGAATCCTTGGAGAATATTCAAGTACCCCCCTTCCTTGGAAGGGGTACCTGTTAAAAATCGCTTCAACAAATCCGTCCAAAACTTTTTAACAAAAATTGAAAAGTTTTGAACTCGAAGGTTTTTCTAAGAGATGCCTGTTAAAAATAGTTTCAATTTCTCACCAAAACAGACAAGAAGTATATCACTGAAAATTAATACCCAACCATATGGGTATATGAAGAGCGCGAATTCCTTTATACCCTACCCAATTAGAATTAGAGGAAATAAAACATAAATGGAGAAAGTTCTCATCATAAGATCAGCCAATAGAAGAAAAAAGTCCCTAATTCTGCAGAACGTTCTGAGCACGTGAAAAGTCAATAGCCTAAAGATAAAAAAAAACAAAGTCTACCGTTTTTTTAACAGCAGCTCTTATTGCCCCTTTGGCCTTTTTTTTTTTTGCCCATTGTTGTATCCGATTCAACAATTGATACATATTTGTTCTCCTCTTCTAAAAAATAGAACTTCTGGGCTTTGGTTTGGTGAGTCGTCCGAGATCGTGTTTACATACCTATGAACTTACCCTCTTCAAGTATATCGGATACTAATTTTTTATTGTGTCAACTCTCTCTTCACGTATTTTATTATATGTATTTTTTTATATAAAATGTATTTTTTTATATAAAAAAAGAAAAAAACCTCTACTTTGTGCAAGTGATAAGAGAGAATATGAAAGATTTTCTTATTTTTCTTGATTTTCTCAAGATTTTGAACTCTCAAGATTTTGAACCTCGCCATGAATAAACTTCTATATCTTGATATATACATATATAATCTCTACATATATCTCTATATATACATATATTATGTACATTATGCAGTAGACTCATAATGAGAAATCAAAGTGGCTAATTTTTGAATTGAATAAAAAGCCCTTTTAACTCAGTGGTAGAGTAATGCCATGGTAAGGCATAAGTCATCGGTTCAAATCCGATAAAGGGCTTTTTATTTGGTGGTAGAGTAATGCCATGGTAAGACGTAAGTCATCGGTTCGAATCCGATAAAGTACTTTTCTACTAAATTTATTATTTATTCACTTTTTTTTCTTTGTTTTTGAAAATTTCTCTATTTTTTCTTGAATTTTATGACTTAGTGTGGGATGCATGCATTTTTGGTCTGAACGCTAAACGAAGCACGGGGTGGAAATTACAAAAAAGAAATCAAATTGGACTCTTTTTCCTGTTAGATCAATCAAATCACTACCTGTACTGAACTAATCTAGAATCCCTTTTATTAATCTATTCTTATTCTATACCCTTTAAATGAATTTCCCTAAAAAGTGGGGAATGATCCGTGAATTAACCTAACCATCAACTAAAAAAAATCCTATGAAAGCATAACAGAAAAGTAGGAAAGACTCTTTGCTTTGGATCTAGTTATACTCTTCGAGTATATTGACAATTCCAAAAAACTGCTCATACTATCATTATAGTATAATGACGAGCGGTTGTATATGGCCCTATCGTCTAGTGAAGTGATGCCCCTATCGTCTAGTGGTTCAGGACATCTCTCTTTCAAGGAGGCAGCGGGGATTCGACTTCCCCTGGGGGTAGGGAGTATTATGAAAGGAGGTTAATCATAGATTCTAAAAAACCCTAGAATAAATTCTTCCTGGGTCGATGCCCGAGCGGTTAATGGGGACGGACTGTAAATTCGTTGACGATATGTCTACGCTGGTTCAAATCCAGCTCGGCCCAAAAATCTAGGGCTTCGTGAATATGAACTAAATCCATTTGTTTTTCTTCCATAAAATAAAATGTCTGATCCATAGAAATAAAGGATAAAGCGAAAGGGGGAAATTTCTTTCTAATCCATATCTCTCTCATTCCTTTTTTACAAATAAAAGAGTTTTTCTTATTGAAATGAAAGGTGGATTATCATCCATTTTTAGCGATAAAAAATCGCGACATACTATACTAGTTATGTCACTCTCACTATACCCACATATGATATGTGGGTATGTAGTATATGATTCGTCTATTTCTTAGAGTACGACAGGCGAATCGAATCTTCTTATGGTTCTATTTAAGAATAGGTATGCCATACACCCCGCGGGGATTGTAGTTCAATTGGTCAGAGCACCGCCCTGTCAAGGCGGAAGCTGCGGGTTCGAGCCCCGTCAGTCCCGAACTAGGGTTCAATGAATGGAGAAATTCATCTTTCCTTTTTCCATGAAAAAAGGGGGGGGGCAGGAGAGAAGATCAAATACCTATGGGGCACCCTTATTTCACTTTTTTTATTTCGCATTTCTCATTAAAGAGGGAGGGGAGGCCTATAGGAATTTTTTTTTCACTACTCCCGGTTGATAAGGAAAGACATACATATCATACTTGGATTAGTATAATTTAGGATATTACTCTATCCTTATGATGATACCATCCTCATCTTAACTTCCTATTCGACTCTTATGGAATAGAGTACCGGTATTTTACCGAAATCCATACATAAATCGTATTCGTTTTTTCTTAGACATAGACAGTGAATTTAATTTAATTAGTACTTTACTTTTTGGATTAAACCAGGCCCCCTCCATTTTGTAGTTCCAACTTTGTTTGTGTATGTTCAATGACTAATTGGAAAGAATCTATCTCATTTTCATTCCATTTGCGGACTCCTTTTTTATGGATCTGTTCTCATCTTTAGACCCAAAAAGTGGATATTGATAGTAACCTAATAAAATAAAAGAAAAACCAAGCAAAGCAAACGCCCTTTTTCCTAAATTAATTAAAATATTGGATTTTTTTTTATTTAAGCCCTCTTTTCTCCATCTCACTTCTACTTCTACTGCTTATTTGGATGTCTATGTGACCCATAGAAAGTCGGTCATATAATACATACATACATAATTGTATGTATAACTATAAGAAAAAGGAAGGGAAATTGGATAAGATAAGAAAGATCGTGGGTTATAGATATAGAAAAGAAAAAGTGGATCTTCCTATGTTATACTATTCCACTCTCAACCATGAATTGATTTGATAGATCCGATATTCATAATATTGAATTGATTCAGTATTATCAGAATGCAAGTCCTCCCCTTGAATTTACAGGATACCCCTTTTTCCTCTCCATGGGATTACATCCCGAGTTATTGTGAAAAAAATAAAGAGGTTATGGAAGTCAATATTCTCGCATTTATTGCTACTGCACTGTTTATTCTAGTTCCTACTGCCTTTTTACTTATTATTTATGTAAAAACAGTCAGCCAAAATGATTAATTGGAATTCCAATTAATCATTGAAGAAATGAAAAAGGGATTAAATAAAATCAAAATCCAAGTCTTAAATGAAAGGATCTGGTTGGAATCATAAAGTGTGGTAGAAAGAACTACATATAGTTTTTTCTACGACACTTTAGAGTCTTTCTATTATATTATCTTGAATCTACATAGAATAGATTAGTAGATTGAAATAGTAGTCTAATTCAATTTCTTTTTTCACTGCATCCACTTAATTTCAATCAAGTCAAAATAAAAAAATCGAAGACAATTCTTCACGAAAGAATCCATGGAGGGAGAGAAAAATAATATGAGAATAGACTATAGTAAAAAGTAAAAGAAAAAAAGTAAAAGGAAAAAACCAGCGAATCTTTCATGCTTAAACATGCGGCGAGATGCTTCAAAAGAGCATAAAAATTATTCTAAGAATAAGAAAAGAATATAAAACAAATGGAAAGTGTGCGATATGTTGTGAATAGCTCCGTGGAAGAAAGTCTAATTTTCTTATGTATAGAACTTTTTTAACCATTCGTCACTTCTAGTAGAAATTTGGAATTGCTGTAATCGCTCTTTCTATTTCTATATAGTAGAATAGAACGACTCTTTCTTACAAGAGTTTCTTACAGGTACAGGAGTGAAACAAAACTAAAGAAAGAGAGAAAGAATAAAGTTTGGCAAAATGATTAATGCAAAACGATCAATTAAAGAAAAAAGTTGATACAACAATTCGACGACTCAATCAATTAGTAGTATCCCTAGAGTCCACTCCTCCCCCATACTACTAGTGAAAGAGAAAATGTAAAGACTACCATTAAAGCAGCCCAAGCGAGACTTACTATATCCATGTAAATTATGTCTCCTATTTCTATGAAGGAATTATTCTACTATTGATCAATAATCATAGTGGAATCAAGGGTACAGAGTCAAAAAGGGATTCTGCCCTAACCCTATGGATGAATCAGTTCAAGGAATTTACTCCTAACAAATTCTTATAGGATTTCTGGTAGAATTGGAGAGCATTAAGTATAAATACGATACATAGCCCTTTTCCTTAAAAAAGAGTACGGGGATGATGTCCTGAATAGAAGACGCGGGAATAGGAAGATTTTTTCTTCCTTTTGTTACCCTTTTTTTATAAGCAAAGGACGTCAGAATATACCATAAAATTAGGATAGATAAATATTTATTGGATACCTCCCTTGCCTATGTTTATTTTTAACCTAAACCCTAGAGCCCTTCTATCATTCTATGAAAGAATGAGGAGACTTTATCCACAACTCCGAAATTGATTTTTGATCAGCCTATTCAATCTGATTCTCGACAGAATCAGTAGCCCTTACTTTAGTGTATGTAGGTAGCATAAGATGTATGATAAATAAAATGTATGATAATTAGGAAGTCTTGATATTCCTTCGTGGAGTCCCTTCTTCAATCTTAGATTGAAAAAAAAAGAATGCCCCTTAGGGGCCCTTTGGATATCAAGATTTCTGACATCTTAGCCTTGTAATTTTTAATTCTCGAATCAAATCAATTAAGAATCAATTAAAATTAATAAAAGAATAAGGAAACGCAACCTCATCCTTATTGGTAGCCGTTTGGGCCACTACCGACAAAACAAACCCTAGTTTGAGGATAGAACTATGGATTCTCAAAATCCAGTATCGCCAGGCCTAGTTACTCTCTTGCCCCAACTTATGCAGGGTACGAATTTGTCGAGTTCGATCAGTACTATAAGCCTAAGTATTTTATTGATCAGGCGGCACCCAGATTTGAACTGGGGATAAAGGATTTGCAGTCCCCTGCCTTACCGCTTGGCCATGCCGCCAAAAAATCCGATCTAAAATAGAGAAAAGAGCAAGTATTCATCCAGGTTTTCTTACTAAAACCTCCTTTCTTTTATCTTGAATCTAATTCTACTTACTTTTTTCCAATCTTTTTCAAAAAATCTATTCCTGCTTTTTTTGAATCCAGTTTCGATTATTCTCCTCGATGGATTCTATCTTAAAACAAACATTGCTAACACTAGAAAACTTCCCTTTTCTTTCTATTGAGATGAAAAAAGAGAAAAAGTTGATTTCCAGTCACAGGCTGCAAAATTCAGAACAAATTGGAACCATTAACTAGAATTCGATTTTTTTTTTGAATTGCAGTAGTGAACGACTCTTAAATCGGTATTCTCTCCCCCCTTCCTTTTAATGGCATAATAAAATAGAATGGATTTATGCCTAATCCGTGTATAGGTAAACTACAGGTCCGAACAGCATTATTATCCATAACAGCATTATTATCCATGGATCCCCCTTATGTACATATCTCTATGGGGAATCGTGCTTTAATTTTTCATTGCATTAAATATCTTGAATAAAAAAAAGAAATTTGGTCTGATATTTGGTCTGATATAGAGTATGACCTGACCATCTTGGCCCACCCAAGTGAAATTACGATAAAAGCAGGGATATGTGGAGAGGTGGATAACTAGATTGGCATGTACTTAAAAAAAGGACTTACTTTATTTTAGGATTCTACAATGAAATCCTATATTTTCTAGCAATTCTACTACTACGAAACAAAAAAGAACCCTCAAATTCTTATTCTTTTTTGAAATTAAACTAAGCGTGCTATTCTAAATCGAACTAAAGTCAAATTTTCTAGTGCTTATAAATTATTATATTATGGCTTTATCCCATTCATAGAAAGGAGATAAAATGAGAAATCTTTGCCATCCAATCTGATTAGTATCATAAAGTGTAAGTGGCAGAATTTTTTTCTAGGAATGTTTTATCAATTCATTTTCATTCGATTTGTACCCCTGGCAAATTCGAACTTTCGTCGAAATTGTCTCTATTCATATGTATGAAATACATATATGAAATATGTATGTGGAGTTCCCTAGAATTTCATGTGATTCAGTAAACAGAATATGGATTCCATAATTGCTAGATCGATCCATAGGGATTGATGAAGAGTGAGCTGATAATGGAATTTTTCTTCGATAAACAGGAAACTTAAGATTAAGATGCTCCGGAATGGAAATGAGGGAATGTCCACAATACCCGGATTTAGTCAGATCCAATTCGAGGGATTTTGTAGGTTCATTAATCAAGGCTTGGCAGAAGAACTTGAGAAGTTTCCAACAATTAAAGATCCAGATCACGAAATTGCATTTCAATTATTTGCGAAAGGATATCAATTGCTAGAACCCTCGATAAAAGAAAGGGATGCTGTGTATGAATCACTCACCTATTCTTCCGAATTATATGTATCTGCGAGATTAATTTTTGGTTTCGATGTGCAAAAGCAAACCATTTCTATTGGAAACATTCCTATAATGAATTCCTTGGGAACCTTTATAATAAATGGAATATACCGAATTGTGATCAATCAAATATTGCTAAGTCCTGGTATTTACTACCGCTCGGAATTAGACCATAAGGGAATTTCTATCTACACTGGGACTATAATATCAGATTGGGGAGGAAGATCGGAATTAGCAATTGATAAAAAAGAAAGGATATGGGCTCGCGTGAGTAGAAAACAAAAGATATCTATTCTAGTTCTATCATCAGCTATGGGTTCGAATCTAAAAGAAATTCTAGATAATGTTTCCTACCCTGAAATTTTCTTATCTTTCCCGAATGCTAAGGAGAAGAAGAGGATTGAGTCAAAAGAAAAAGCTATTTTGGAGTTTTATCAACAATTTGCTTGTGTAGGTGGGGACCTGGTATTTTCGGAGTCCTTATGTGAGGAATTACAAAAGAAATTTTTTCAACAAAAATGTGAATTAGGAAGGATTGGTCGACGAAATATGAATCGGAGACTGAATCTTGATATACCTCAGAACAATACATTCTTGTTACCACGAGATGTATTGGCCGCTACGGATCATTTGATTGGAATGAAATTTGGAACGGGTATACTTGACGATGACGATATGAATCACTTGAAAAATAAACGTATTCGTTCGGTTGCGGATCTGTTACAAGATCAATTCGGACTGGCTCTTGGTCGTTTACAACATGCGGTTCAAAAAACTATCCGTAGAGTATTCATACGTCAATCGAAACCGACTCCACAAACTTTGGTAACTCCAACTTCAACTTCGATTTTATTAATAACTACTTATGAGACCTTTTTTGGCACATACCCCTTATCTCAAGTTTTTGATCAAACCAATCCATTGACACAAACTGTTCATGGGCGAAAAGTGAGTTGTTTGGGTCCTGGAGGATTGACGGGGAGAACTGCAAGTTTTCGGAGCCGAGATATTCATCCGAGTCACTATGGGCGTATTTGTCCAATTGACACGTCCGAAGGAATCAATGTTGGACTTACTGGATCCTTAGCTATTCATGCGAGAATTGACCACTGGTGGGGATCCATAGAGAGTCCCTTTTATGAAATATCTGAGAAAGCAAAAGAAAAAAAAGAGAGACAGGTGGTTTATTTATCACCAAATAGAGATGAATATTATATGATAGCAGCAGGAAATTCTTTGTCCTTGAATCAGGGTATTCAGGAAGAACAGGTTGTTCCAGCTAGATACCGTCAAGAATTCCTGACTATTGCATGGGAACAGATTCATGTTAGAAGTATTTTTCCTTTCCAATATTTTTCTATTGGAGGTTCTCTCATTCCTTTTATTGAGCATAATGATGCGAATCGGGCTTTAATGAGTTCTAATATGCAGCGCCAAGCAGTTCCGCTTTCTCGGTCCGAGAAGTGCATTGTTGGAACTGGATTGGAACGCCAAACAGCTCTAGATTCGAGGGTTTCCGTTATAGCCGAACGCGAGGGAAAGATCATTTCTACTGATAGTCACAAGATCCTTTTATCAAGTAGTGGGAAGACTATAAGTATTCCTTTAGTTACCCATCGGCGCTCTAACAAAAATACTTGTATGCACCAAAAACCTCGGGTTCTGTGGGGTAAATCCATTAAAAAAGGACAAATTTTAGCGGAGGGAGCTGCTACAGTTGGTGGGGAACTTGCTTTAGGAAAAAACGTATTAGTAGCTTATATGCCATGGGAAGGTTACAATTTTGAAGACGCAGTACTAATTAGCGAACGTTTGGTATATGAGGATATTTATACTTCTTTTCACATCCGAAAATATGAAATTCAGACGGATACGACAAGCCAAGGCTCCGCTGAAAAAATTACTAAAGAAATACCACATCTAGAAGAACATTTACTCCGCAATTTGGACAGAAATGGAGTTGTTAGGTTGGGATCCTGGGTAGAAACTGGCGATATTTTAGTAGGTAAATTAACGCCTCAGATAGCGAGCGAATCCTCGTATATCGCGGAAGCTGGGTTATTACGGGCCATATTTGGCCTTGAGGTATCCACTTCAAAAGAAACTTCTCTCAAACTACCTATAGGTGGAAGAGGGCGCGTTATCGATGTGAAATGGATCCAGAGGGACCCCCTAGACATAATGGTTCGTGTATATATTTTACAGAAACGCGAAATCAAAGTTGGGGATAAAGTAGCCGGAAGACACGGGAATAAGGGGATCATTTCCAAAATTTTGCCCAGGCAAGATATGCCCTATTTGCAAGATGGAACACCTGTTGATATGGTCTTCAATCCCTTAGGAGTACCCTCACGAATGAATGTGGGACAAATATTTGAAAGCTCGCTCGGATTAGCCGGGGATCTGCTAAAGAAACATTATAGAATAGCACCCTTTGATGAGAGATATGAGCAAGAGGCTTCAAGAAAACTTGTGTTTTCAGAATTATATGAAGCCAGTAAACAAACAAAAAATCCATGGGTATTTGAACCCGAGTACCCGGGAAAAAGCAGAATATTTGATGGAAGAACAGGAGACCCCTTCGAACAACCTGTTCTAATAGGGAAGTCCTATATCTTAAAATTAATTCATCAAGTTGATGAGAAAATCCATGGACGTTCTACTGGGCCCTACTCACTTGTTACACAACAACCCGTTAGAGGAAGAGCCAAGCAAGGGGGACAACGAGTAGGAGAAATGGAAGTTTGGGCTTTAGAAGGATTTGGTGTTGCTCATATTTTACAAGAGATACTTACTTATAAATCTGATCATCTTATAGCTCGCCAAGAAATACTTAATGCTACGATCTGGGGAAAAAGAGTACCTAATCACGAGTATCCTCCAGAATCTTTTCGAGTGCTCGTTCGAGAACTACGATCTTTGGCTCTAGAACTGAATCATTTCCTTGTATCTGAGAAGAACTTCCAGGTTAATAGGGAGGAAGTTTGATCGGAATAAATATAAATTCTTTTCTTATTTATGATTGACCAATATAAACATCAACAACTTCAAATTGGACTCGTTTCCCCTCAACAAATAAAGGCTTGGGCTAACAAAAACCTACCTAATGGGGAAGTCGTTGGCGAAGTCACAAGGCCCTCTACTTTTCATTATAAAACCGATAAACCAGAAAAAGATGGATTGTTTTGCGAAAGAATCTTTGGACCCATAAAAAGCGGAATTTGTGCTTGTGGAAATTCTCGAGCGAGCGGAGCTGAAAACGAAGAGGAAAGATTTTGCCAAAAATGCGGGGTAGAATTTGTTGATTCTCGGATACGAAGATATCAAATGGGATACATCAAACTCGCATGTCCCGCGACTCATGTGTGGTATTTGAAAGGTCTTCCTAGTTATATCGCGAACCTTTTAGATAAACCCCTTAAGAAATTGGAGGGCCTAGTATACGGTGATTTCTCTTTTGCTAGGCCCAGCGCTAAAAAACCTACTTTCTTACGATTACGAGGTTTATTCGAAGATGAAATTGCATCCTGTAACCACAGCATTTCTCCCTTTTTTTCTACCCCAGGCTTTGCAACATTTCGAAATCGGGAAATTGCGACAGGAGCAGGTGCTATTAGAGAACAATTAGCAGATTTGGATTTGCGAATTATTATAGAGAATTCCTTGGTCGAATGGAAGGAATTAGAAGACGAGGGGTATAGTGGAGATGAATGGGAAGATAGAAAAAGACGAATAAGAAAAGTTTTTTTGATTAGACGCATGCAATTGGCGAAACATTTTATTCAAACAAATGTAGAACCAGAATGGATGGTTTTGTGCTTATTACCAGTTCTTCCTCCCGAATTGAGACCCATTGTTTATAGGTCTGGGGATAAAGTAGTGACTTCGGATATTAATGAACTTTATAAGAGAGTTATTCGTCGGAACAACAACCTTGCCTATCTATTAAAAAGAAGTGAATTAGCGCCAGCAGATTTAGTAATGTGCCAGGAAAAATTGGTACAAGAAGCCGTGGATACACTTCTTGATAGTGGGTCCCGCGGGCAACCAACGAGGGATGGTCACAATAAAGTATACAAATCACTTTCAGATGTAATTGAAGGTAAAGAGGGAAGGTTTCGCGAGACTCTGCTTGGAAAACGGGTCGATTACTCGGGGCGTTCTGTCATTGTTGTGGGTCCTTCGCTTTCATTACATCAATGTGGATTACCTCTAGAGATAGCAATAAAGCTTTTTCAGCTATTTGTAATTCGCGATTTAATCACGAAACGCGCTACTTCTAATGTCAGGATTGCTAAAAGGAAAATTTGGGAAAAGGAACCCATTGTATGGGAAATACTTCAAGAAGTTATGCGGGGACATCCTGTACTGTTGAATAGAGCACCTACCCTGCATAGATTAGGCATACAGGCCTTCCAACCTACTTTAGTGGAGGGGCGTACTATTTGTTTACACCCATTAGTGTGTAAGGGTTTCAATGCGGACTTTGATGGGGATCAAATGGCTGTTCATCTACCTTTATCCTTGGAAGCTCAGGCGGAAGCCCGTTTACTTATGTTTTCTCATATGAATCTCCTATCTCCCGCTATTGGGGATCCTATTTGCGTACCGACCCAAGACATGCTTATCGGACTTTATGTATTAACGATTGGAAACCGTCGGGGTATTTGTGCAAATAGATATAATAGTTGCGGAAACTATCCAAATCAAAAAGTAAATTACAATAATAATAATTATAAGTATACAAAAGATAAAGAACCCCATTTTTCTAATTCCTATGATGCACTGGGAGCTTATAGACAGAAACGAATCAGTTTAGACAGTCCCTTGTGGCTCCGATGGAAACTAGATCAACGCGTCATTGGGTCAAGAGAAGTTCCGATTGAAGTTCAATATGAATCTTTGGGGACTTATCATGAGATTTATGCCCACTATCTAATAGTGGGAAATAGAAAAAAAGAAATCCGTTCTATATACATTCGAAGCACTCTTGGTCATATTTCTTTTTATAGAGAAATAGAGGAAGCCATACAAGGATTTAGTCAGGCCTATTCATACACTATCTAAACAAGGAAGTTAGATTCGGCGATGCCCCTCCCTTTCGGGGGGCATTCCGATTTCGCTAGTATCATCATTTTTGCCGCGCGAATCCAGATTGAGATTAAGGAAAGGAAGTTAATTAAATTTTCGAATCACTGACTCAGGCCCATTGTCGAATCCTACTCAGCAATTGTCGAATCCTACTCAGCCGAAAAAGGGGGTACTTATGTATGGCGGAACGGGCCAATCTGGTCTTTCATAATAAAGAGATAGACGGAACTGCTATGAAACGACTTATTAGCAGATTAATAGATCATTTCGGAATGGGATATACATCCCATATACTGGATCAAATAAAGACTCTGGGCTTTCATCAAGCCACTACTACATCGATTTCATTAGGAATCGAGGATCTTTTAACAATACCATCTAAGGGATGGTTAGTGCAAGACGCGGAACAACAGAGTTTTCTTTTGGAGAAACACTATTATTATGGGGCTGTACACGCGGTAGAAAAATTACGCCAATCCGTTGAGATATGGTATGCTACAAGTGAATATTTGAAACAAGAAATGAATTTGAATTTTCGGATAACGGATCCTTCTAATCCAGTCTATCTAATGTCTTTTTCAGGAGCCAGAGGAAATGCATCTCAGGTACACCAATTAGTAGGTATGAGAGGATTAATGGCGGATCCTCAAGGACAAATGATTGATTTACCTATTCAAAGCAATTTACGCGAGGGACTTTCTTTGACAGAATATATAATTTCCTGCTACGGAGCCCGCAAAGGGGTTGTAGATACTGCTGTACGAACAGCGGATGCTGGATATCTTACACGTAGACTTGTTGAAGTAGTTCAACATATTATTGTGCGTAGAAGAGATTGTGGTACTATCCGAGGTATTTCTTTGAGTCCTCAAAATGGGATGACGGAAAAACTTTTTGCCCAAACACTAATTGGTCGTGTATTAGCAGACGATATATATATTGGTTCACGATGCATTGCCGCTCGAAATCAAGATATTGGAATTGGATTAGTCAATCGATTCATAACTGCCTTTCGAGCACAACCATTTCGAGCACAACCAATATATATTAGAACCCCCTTTACTTGCCGGAGCACATCTTGGATCTGTCAATTATGTTATGGTCGGAGTCCCACTCATGGCGATCTGGTCGAATTGGGGGAAGCCGTAGGTATTATTGCAGGTCAATCAATTGGGGAGCCAGGGACTCAACTAACATTAAGAACTTTTCATACTGGCGGAGTATTCACAGGGGGTACTGCCGACCTTGTACGATCCCCTTCGAATGGAAAAATCCAATTCAATGAAGATTTGGTTCACCCCACACGTACCCGTCATGGGCAGCCTGCTTTTCTATGTTATATAGACTTGCATGTAACTATTCAGAGTCAGGATATTCTATATAGTGTGAATATTCCCTCAAAAAGCTTGATTCTAGTGCAAAATGATCAATATGTAGAATCCGAACAAGTAATTGCGGAGATTCGTGCCGGAACGTCCACTTTGCATTTTAAAGAAAAAGTACAAAAGCATATTTATTCCGAATCAGACGGGGAAATGCACTGGAGTACTGATGTTTACCATGCGCCCGAATATCAATATGGTAATCTTCGTCGATTACCAAAAACAAGCCATTTATGGATATTGTCAGTAAGTATGTGCAGATCCAGTATAGCGTCTTTTTCGCTCCACAAGGATCAAGATCAAATGAATACTTATTCTTTTTCTGTTGACGGAAGATATCTCTTTGACCTCTCAATGGCTAATGATCAAGTAAGACATAGACTGTTGGATACTTTTGGTAAAAAAGATAGGGAAATTCTTGATTATTCAACGCCGGATCGAATCATGTCCAATGGCCATTGGAATTTTGTCTATCCTTCTATTCTTCAAGATAATTCGGATTTGTTGGCGAAAAAGCGAAGAAATGGGTTCGTCATTCCATTACAATATCATCAAGAACAAGAGAAAGAACTAATATCCTGTTTGGGGATTTCAATTGAAATACCCTTTATGGGTGTTTTACGTAGAAATACTATTTTTGCTTATTTTGACGATCCACGATACAGAAAAGATAAAAAGGGTTCAGGAATTGTTAAATTTAGATATAGGACCCTAGAGGACGAATATAGGACTCGAGAGGAAGACTCAGAGGACGAATATGGGAGCCCAGAGAACGAATATAGGACCCGAGAGGAAGAATATGAAACCCTAGAAGACGAATATAGGACTCGAGAGGACGAATATGAAACCCTAGAAGATGAATATGGGATCCTAGAGGACGAATATGAAGCCCTAGAAGACGAATATGGGATCCTAGAGGATGAATATAGGACTGGAGAGAAAGACTCAGAAGACGAATATGGGAGCCCAGAGAACGAATATAGAACCCGAGAGGACGAATATGGAACTCTAGAGGAAGACTCAGAGGACGAATATGGGAGCCCGGAGGAAGGCTCAGAGGACGAATATGGGACTTTAGAGGAAGACTCAGAAGAAGACTCAGAGGACGAATACGGGAGCCCAGAGGAAGATTCCATCTTAAAAAAAGAGGGTTTGATTGAGCATCGAGGAACAAAAGAATTTAGTCTAAAATACCAAAAAGAACTAGATCGGTTTTTTTTCATTCTTCAAGAACTGCATATCTTGCCGAGATCCTCATCCCTAAAGGTACTTGATAATAGTATCATTGGAGTGGATACACAACTCACAAAAAATACAAGAAGTCGACTAGGTGGATTGGTCCGAGTGAAGAGAAAAAAAAGCCATACGGAACTCAAAATCTTTTCCGGAGATATTCATTTTCCTGAAGAGGCGGATAAGATATTAGGTGGTAGTTTGATACCACCAGAAAGAGAAAAGAAAGATTCTAAGGAATCAAAAAAAAAGAAAAATTGGGTCTATGTTCAACGGAAAAAAATTCTCAAGAGCAAGGAAAAGTATTTTGTTTCGGTTCGACCTGCAGTCGCATATGAAATGGACGAAGGGAGAAATTTAGCAACACTTTTCCCGCAAGATCTCTTGCAAGAAGAGGATAATTTCCAACTTCGACTTGTCAATTTTATTTCTCATGAAAATAGCAAGTTAACTCAAAGAATTTATCATACGAATAGTCAATTTGTTCGAACTTGCTTAGTAGTGAATTGGGAACAAGAAGAAAAAGAGGAGGCTCGTGCTTCCCTTGTTGAGGTAAGAGCAAATGATCTGATTCGCGATTTCCTAAGAATTGAGTTAGTCAAGTCCACTATTTCGTATACACGAAGAAGGTATGATAGGACAAGTGCAGGACCGATTCCCAATAATAGGTTAGATCGCACCAATTCCTTTTATTCCAAGGCGAAGATTCAATCACTTAGCCAACATCAAGAAGCTATTGGCACCTTGTTGAATCGAAATAAAGAATACCAATCTTTGATGATTTTGTCGGCATCCAACTGTTCTCGAATTGGTTTATTCAAGAATTCGAAATATCCCAATGCGGTAAAAGAATCGAATCCTAGAATTCCTATTCGAGATATTTTTGGGCCCTTAGCCGCTATTGTACCTAGTATATCGAATTTTTCTTCATCTTACTATTTACTAACGCATAATCAGATCCTGTTAAAAAAATATTTGTTCCTTGACAATTTGAAACAAACCCTCCAAGTACTTCAAGGGCTTAAATACTCTTTAATAGATGAAAATCAAAGGATTTCGAATTTCGATAGTAACATCATGTTGGATCCATTCCATTTGAATTGGCACTTTCTCCATCATGATTCTTGGGAGGAGACATCGGCAATAATTCACCTTGGACAATTTATTTGCGAAAATGTATGTCTATTTAAATCGCACATAAAAAAATCTGGTCAAATTTTCATTGTTAATATTGATTCCTTTGTTATAAGAGCAGCTAAGCCTTATTTGGCCACTACAGGAGCAACTGTTCATGGTCATTATGGAGAAATCCTTTACAAAGGAGATAGGTTAGTTACGTTTATATATGAAAAATCGAGATCTAGTGACATAACGCAAGGTCTTCCAAAAGTAGAACAAATCTTTGAAGCGCGTTCAATTGATTCACTATCGCCGAATCTCGAAAGGAGAATTGAGGATTGGAATGAGCGTATACCAAGAATTCTTGGGGTCCCCTGGGGATTCTTGATTGGAGCTGAGCTAACCATAGCCCAAAGTCGTATCTCTTTGGTTAATAAGATCCAAAAGGTTTATCGATCCCAAGGGGTACAGATCCATAATAGACATATAGAGATTATTATACGCCAAGTAACATCAAAAGTGCGGGTTTCCGAAGATGGAATGTCTAATGTTTTTTCACCTGGGGAATTAATCGGACTATTACGAGCAGAACGAGCAGGACGAGCTTTGGATGAATCGGTCTATTATCGGGCAATCTTATTGGGAATAACAAGGGCTTCCCTGAATACCCAAAGTTTCATATCTGAAGCAAGTTTTCAAGAAACTGCTCGAGTTTTAGCAAAAGCTGCCCTACGAGGTCGTATTGATTGGTTGAAAGGCCTGAAAGAAAACGTAGTTCTGGGGGGGATTATACCTGTTGGTACCGGATTCCAAAAATTTGTGCATCATTCCCCACAAGACAAGAACCTTTATTTCGAAATTCAAAAAAAAAATCTATTCTCGTCGGAAATGAGAGATATTTTGTTTCTCCATACAGAATTAGTTTCTTCTGATTCTGATGTAACAAACAATTTCTATGAGACATCAGAACCCCCATTTACCCCCATTTATACGATTTAAGGATACATAAAGCAGATTTTTTTATTTAAACTAGACTTTTGACCTTAGAACACTAACAGGTCAGATTTTAGATTTTTATTTTATTTTAATAAGTAAAAGAAGTCAGTTAAATTTTATTTTAATAAGTAAAAGAAGTCAGTTAATTCATTAAGGTTACGTTTATACCATGTATCAATGGCCAATTCTCAGTGGAAGGTTACATCGGAACAATTATTATTTATTTCAAGCTATTTCGGCTCTTTCTTAATTTTCAAAAAAAAAGAAAAAATCAAAAGGAAGTGTGGAAAAAATGACAAGAAGATATTGGAACATCAATTTGAAAGAGATGATAGAAGCGGGAGTTCATTTTGGTCATGGTATTAAGAAATGGAATCCTAAAATGGCCCCTTACATCTCGGCAAAGCGTAAAGGTACTCATATTACAAATCTCGCTAGAACGGCTCGTTTTTTATCAGAAGCTTGTGATTTAGTTTTTGATGCAGCAAGTCAGGGAAAAAGCTTCTTAATTGTTGGTACCAAAAAAAGAGCAGCGGATTTAGTAGCATCAGCTGCAATAAGGGCTCGTTGTCATTATGTTAATAAAAAGTGGTTCAGTGGTATGTTAACGAATTGGTCGATTACGAAAACTAGACTTTCTCAATTTAGAGACTTAAGAGCAGAAGAAAAGATGGGAAAATTCCACCATCTCCCAAAAAGAGATGTGGCAATCTTGAAGAGAAAATTATCTACCTTGCAAAGATATCTCGGCGGGATCAAATATATGACGAGGTTGCCGGACATTGTGATCGTCCTTGATCAGCAAAAAGAGTATATAGCTCTTCGGGAATGTGCCATTTTGGGGATTCCTACTATTTCTTTAGTCGATACAAATTGTGACCCAGATCTCGCAAATATATCGATTCCAGCCAACGATGACACTATGACTTCAATTCGATTGATTCTTAACAAATTAGTATTTGCAATTTGTGAGGGCCGTTCTCTCTATATAAGAAATCGTTGATTAAGAAGAATAGTTCATTCTTGGGTAACTGCGTAGATTTATGGGATCACTTACTATTCTTTTTTGTTTTGCATAGATAAAAGAAGGGGAATATTGATATATATTAGAGGGTATTGATATATATTATCATCTGATGTGATTTCTTGGTATCCTAAATATAAGATTAATACTTCAAGTTGCTGAGTTGAGAAAGAGATGGTTGAATCAAAAGAATTCCTTTTTTGAAGTTCAATTTTTATCAGAGGACAATATGAATATTATACCATGTTCCGTTAAAACACTCAAGGGGTTATATGATATATCGGGTGTAGAAGTAGGCCAACACTTCTATTGGCAAATAGGAGGTTTCCAAATTCATGCCCAAGTACTCATCACTTCTTGGGTCGTAATTACTATCTTGCTAGGTTCAGTTATCATAGCTGTTCGGAATCCACAAACCATCCCGACCGACGGTCAGAATTTCTTCGAATATGTGCTTGAGTTTATTCGAGACTTGAGCAAAACTCAGATTGGAGAAGAATATGGTCCCTGGGTTCCCTTTATTGGAACTATGTTCCTTTTTATTTTTGTTTCGAATTGGTCGGGTGCTCTTTTACCTTGGAAAATTATACAGTTACCCCATGGGGAATTAGCAGCACCCACGAATGATATAAATACTACTGTTGCTTTAGCTTTACTCACATCAGCGGCATATTTTTATGCGGGTCTTAGCAAAAAAGGATTGAGTTATTTCGAGAAATATATTAAACCAACTCCAATTCTTTTACCAATTAACATCCTAGAAGATTTCACAAAACCATTATCGCTTAGTTTTCGACTTTTCGGGAATATATTGGCGGATGAATTAGTCGTTGTTGTTCTTGTTTCTTTAGTCCCCTTAGTAGTCCCTATACCGGTCATGTTTCTTGGATTATTTACAAGCGGTATTCAAGCTCTTATTTTTGCAACGTTAGCCGCAGCCTATATAGGTGAATCCATGGAAGGTCATCATTGAATTGACTAGTTTTCAAAATAGTCTTTTTTTTTTTAGCTTAGCTCAATTCATGCATGGTTCCAGATAATCCGCTTGGTTGGAAAACTAAATAGTTAGAAATGCGTATGAATATACAACCTAGAGTTGTAGGAGAGAGAATAGACTATATTACGGAATTGGCAAAGTATATATGCATTAAGGGGGGCGGAGTCAGGCTAGATCTATATCCTTAATGTCTATAAGTCCAGTCATCTTTTGTGCGGGTTTTTAAGGAATGATTTTAGAATCCGATTCATCAATAGAAAATGAGAAAATACGCAAAATAGAAGAAACAAATGTATATGGGATATTATATATTCCTAAGTTAGATTCATTATCTAATCCGATATATCGAATTCCCTCTATATGGAATTGGATTCCATATCCAGTTCTATGCAGCATATTGTTATCAATTGTATATCTTGATTTAATTCCTATTGGATTTGGATTAGTTCGATTTCAATAGGGGTTCTTCCTCTATTTCGTCTTTTATTATGGATTATTTTATTATGGATTAGATGATAGGGGAAAAAATAGGAACTCAAGGATATCGAAGAGTAAAGAAAGAAGAATGGAATGAAAGAGTGGTTGGTTGGAAAGAAAGAGAAATAGAATAATGAGAATCATATGGATTTACACAAACCTCTAGTGATTAGAAACTAAAAATGAGATCTCGAAGTAGTTCGGACAATTCAGATTATCATTTCAATTTGTACTTTTTAGTTACTTCTCCCCAATAGAGCTTAGAAGTAAGAATTTCTTGGTTGATTGTATCCTTAACCATTTCTTTTTTTTTTGACACGAGGAACTCACCATGAATCCACTAATTGCTGCTGCTTCCGTTATTGCTGCTGGATTGGCCGTAGGGCTTGCTTCTATTGGGCCTGGAGTTGGTCAAGGTACTGCTGCAGGACAAGCTGTAGAAGGTATTGCGAGACAGCCAGAAGCAGAAGGTAAAATACGAGGTACTTTATTGCTTAGTCTAGCTTTTATGGAAGCTTTAACAATTTATGGACTAGTTGTGGCACTAGCGCTTTTATTTGCGAACCCTTTTGTTTAATCCTAAAAAAGAAAATGAGTCCTTTAGATTAGATACTTTTTTCTTTTTTTAGTAAATTGGTATTTGCTTCTGCAATTCCAATTATATCAATACTTTACTCCTATTTATTACTCCTGGAATTACCTATTTATCGGGACAGACAATACCCCACCCCAGGAAGGGCTGATTTGAGGATGATCAATTTAGAGGATATGCTCGCCTTCTTCCTTCCCGTCCTTAGTTTAGGACAGTGGAAAGTCTTTTTCCTTTTATTTTAGGAATTTTTGGAACATTTCAACAAAGGAGTCTTTCACAGGTCAAACGAGACCTAAGACTTAATCTAAAAGAAATTATTAGATTGAATCTATTTGCATTAAAAAAAATTACATTAAAAAAACCGATCAAAAAAGGGCGAGCGAAGTAAGTGATCGAAAAACTTTGCTCTTTGTTCGTCCTATCTATAAGAGGAGAGCATATGAAAAATGTAACCCATTCTTTCGTTTTTTTAGCTCACTGGCCATCCGCTGGGAGTTTCGGGCTTAATACCGATATTTTAGCAACAAATCTAATAAATCTAACTGTAGTGGTTGGTGTATTGATTTTTTTTGGAAAGGGAGTGTGTGCGAGTTGTCTATTTCAAGAATAGATTGGATCTATCCGGCTGCACTTTAAAATATTTTTTAGTATTTTTTGGATAAATAAGAAAAAGGTGCACGATCTCGACGAATTACTTCTGAATAAATTCAGAAATCATATGGAAGAACCATAGCATTTCGCGACTCATTGGTAAATCAACTTTGATTCTCTATAGACCAATAATGTGAGACCATTAACACGGTTAAAGCTAAACTGCTTGAAGTCCAGGCAAAAAGGGGTACTCTTTCTACAACTATATTAGTATTAGTACCGAAATGCTTTAAACGGGAAATAGCTAATGTAGAATTTATCTGATATAAAACACTCATATCGATAAAATGGTTTGAACTATTTACTAGAAGGGCACCCTGCCCTTTTTTATCCAATGCCGAATCGACGACCTATGTATAAAATAAAAAAAAAGAGAAATTTTTTGGATTTGAAGAAAAAAAAAGAATTCTATCAATTTTCATTTTCCATTTATTTAGTTAGTTTTTCTTAATGAAATTGAAATTATTAACTAAAGGGCAAATACAAATAAAGAAACAACTTTGCTGACCATGATAGATTTTTATCTAGGCGGAAGAGTCCTCTTAATATTTATCTAGTCTTATATTCTTAATATGGGTTTCGGTATATTGAAATATAAACAGAAAAGAGAAGATAGAGGATAGGCTCATTACATAAAAAAAAAAGATATGGAAATAGCCATAGCAAAAAAAGAAAAAAAAAGGAGCGTGAGAGCCAAATGAATCGAAAGATTCATGTTTGGTTCGGGAAGAGATCATAAAAATTGTAAACTTAATAGCAAGATAATCTACTTTCATTAAAAGATTTATTAGATAATCGAAAACAGAGAATCTTGAGTACTATTCGAAATTCGGAAGAATTGCGTAGAGGGACCATTGAGCAGCTCGAAAAAGCTCGGGTTCGATTACAGAAAGTCGAACTAGAAGCAGATGAGTATCGAATGAATGGATACTCTGAGATAGAACGAGAAAAAGCAAATTTGATTAATGCTACTTCTATTAGTTTGGAACAATTAGAAAAGTCTAAAAACGAAATCCTTTATTTTGAAAAACAAAGGGCGATGAATCAGGTCCGACAACGGGTTTTCCAACAGGCCGTACAAGGAGCTCTAGGAACTCTGAATAGTTGTTTGAATACCGAGTTACATTTCCGTACGATTCGTGCTAATATTGGCATTCTCGGGGCCATAGAATCGAAGAAATAATTAAATTAATTAGGCCTTGAACTTCTACTTTCGTTTAGAATTTAGGCATTATTTTTCCCCTTGCTTCCGAAAAAAAGAGTCAAGAAACACTAATGGCAACCCTTCGAGTCGACGAAATTCATAAAATTCTCCGCGAACGTATTGAACAATATAATAGGAAAGTAGGGATTGAGAATATTGGTCGCGTAATTCAAGTGGGGGATGGGATTGCTCGTATTATAGGTCTTGGTGGAATAATGTCAGGTGAATTAGTCGAATTTGCAGAAGGGACTAGGGGTATTGCTCTGAATTTGGAATCCAAAAATGTTGGGATTGTATTAATGGGCGATGGGTTGATGATACAAGAGGGAAGTTTTGTAAAAGCAACAGGAAGAATTGCTCAGATACCCGTGAGCGAGGCTTACTTGGGTCGTGTTATAAATGCTCTGGCTAAACCTATTGATGGGAGAGGCGAAATTGTAGCTTCGGAATCTCGCTTAATTGAATCTCCTGCTCCGGGTATAATTTCCAGGCGTTCTGTATATGAACCCCTTCAAACAGGGCTTATTGCTATCGATTCGATGATCCCCATAGGGCGCGGTCAGCGAGAGTTAATTATTGGGGACAGACAGACTGGCAAAACAGCAGTAGCCACAGATACAATTCTCAATCAAAAAGGGCAAGATGTAATATGTGTTTATGTAGCTATCGGTCAAAGAGCATCCTCCGTGGCTCAAGTAGTAACTACTTTCCATGAAGAGGGGGCCATGGAATACACTATTGTAGTAGCTGAAATGGCGGATTCACCTGCTACATT